CCAAAAATCTTCGGCAAATCTAAAGAGGGTTTTCCTGTACGTTCATCACAAAATATTTCTAGATCCCAATACACCCAATGCCAGATAGCTGCCAAGAAGCACAATCCAGAAAACACAATATGTGCTCCGGCCACACCTTCGTAACTCCAAATACCCGGATTTGTTATAGTCCCTCCTGTGATACTCCAACCCCCCCATGAATTGGTTATTCCTAAACGAGTCATGAAGGGTATAACGAACATACCTTGTCTCCACATTGGATCAAGAACAGGATCAGAGGGATCAAAAACTGCTAATTCGTATAGAGCCATTGAACCGGCCCAACCAGCAACTAGAGCTGTATGCATTATATGAACAGAAAGCAAACGACCGGGATCATTCAATACAACCGTATGAACACGATACCAAGGCAAACCCATGGAAATACCCCTTTATCAACGAAAAATAGACACTATCTAATTTTATTGCACTGAAAAAAACTATGCTATGGACCTCCCCTCAGGGGATTCCATTGGCGAAAGGATTAATATTTGGTCTATTCTTTTAGTAATAATGTAACAATTCTATTCGTAGGAACAAAAAGAAGCAGATCTATTCTATACTCGATAAGTACCAATACGCAATGGTGGATGGGAGTTGATCCTATGTTTATATGAGTGAATGTATACGGATTTGTTCATCATTCAAAAAACCTATTCGGAAGAATTTTCCTTTATTCACCCTGTCTTCCTTTTTTGTGAACTTATTCAATCTCTGTATAAAATATGCTAAAAGATAAAATCCGATAAAGGCCCATCTTATTTATTAAGACAATAAACCCGTTGTTACGCTTCCACATCAAAGTGAGCTTATAGTACTTAATTCTTTTTCTTTTAATGCCTATTGGTGTTCCAAAAGTACCTTTTCGAAGTCCTGGAGAGGAAGATGCATCGTGGGTTGACGTATAGTGCGACTTGTCAGATATATTGGGTCATATGGTATTTCCCCGTTCTCTCTCCCGATCGAGATATCCTCTCTTTCGCCCAAGACAGATTGATTGAATTATCAAAAATTTGGAGCGTGAAGTGCAATTAGATCTATTTTTGGGGGGGTATCCAGATTGATATTATCAATTAGAATAATTTATGGTTTGCTTGGTTGGACTGATAAAATGAAGTATCCAGGCTCCGCTTAGAAAAAACTAAATTTGGAATCTATCTATTTTATGATTACTACTTGTATCATATTCTATTTATAAATGGCATTGATATAAAACTGTTAATCAATCCAGTAATATGATGAATACGTTGGTTGAATATTTGGTTAAAAGCCCGAAATAAATTGAAAAAAAAAAAAGAAGTCGTAGCAAAAAGACATGCTATTGGGGCATTTGTTCTATATGTGCAAATCCAAATCGGGCAGATCTTTACTCGGAGTAGAGCATAAACCTAAAAGAATTGAAGAAGACCATTCGGGAACAAGAAAATGACATCGCAATTTTAATTTTATCTCGATGAAACAAAACAATACATCAATGAAAAGTTAGTTCGATAAATTTAATGAATTGGTTTTTTATTTATTGAAATTTATAGTATAGATAAACGACCGCGGGCCAAAAGCCAAAACTCATATTTCTTGAAAAAGGGAAGAAAAAGCCCCTTCATTAGAAGTTAGAAAGAGTCCTCTAACGAAGGCTAGAATCTAAACATTGATTCTTTTTTTCGCTATTTTTTTTTGAACCGTATGTATCAAAAGGTACCCGCACGGTTCTTAAGGGATACAATTTTATCCTAATCAACCGACTTTATCGAGAAAGATTACTTTTTTTAGGCCAAGAGGTTGATAGCGAGATCTCGAATCAACTTATTGGTCTTATGGTATATCTCAGTATAGAGGATGATACCAAAGATCTGTATTTATTTATAAACTCTCCCGGTGGATGGGTAATACCCGGAGTAGCTATTTATGATACTATGCAATTTGTGCGACCAGATGTACAGACAATATGCATGGGATTAGCCGCTTCAATGGGATCTTTTATTCTGGTCGGAGGAGAAATTACTAAACGTCTAGCATTCCCTCACGCTTGGCGCCAATGAGTTTTTTATTTGAGACAAAAAAGAAAACTATGCCTTCGCAATATAAAATATGAATATTAAGTAATAATAGCATGGCACTTTGAATTCGATATGAGAATTTTTTTTTATTGTTTTTTTTCTAAACCTAAACCATTAGATTATGTATCGAAAGAGTAGTATGAGATAAAAGGCATTTCCGATTTTATCTGATTTATCGGAGGCCTCTTTCAGCGTCACAAACTTTTTTGTTTTCACGACAGAAGACTCTTAATAATATTTCTGTTATGAAATAATACGAAATATTTATATTTATTTAAAAATTGAAAAAAAAAAGAAACCTTGGGATTGCTGAATAACAAACGAAATAATAAAGCAACGGAACCATCATAGTATTTTTAAATTACTAAAAAAAGGAAGGGTGGTTATTGGATCATTTACTGATCTGGGTTTGATAGAGCCTCTTTTTTCTATTCCTTCGACGGAAGGTAAAAAAAATGAATTCCATTGTGGAGCCGTATGCAATGCACAAAGGATGCCTGTACGGTTGTTAATCCTATCTTTTTTTTATTATCTTTGACTCATCGTGCGAGATAGAGAAAACCTTTTATTAAATCATCAGGGTAATGATCCATCAACCCGCTAGTTCTTTTTATGAGGCACAAACGGGAGAATTTATCCTGGAAGCGGAAGAACTACTGAAGCTGCGCGAAACCATCACAAGGGTTTATGTACAAAGAACAGGCAAACCCTTATGGGTTGTATCCGAAGACATGGAAAGGGATGTTTTTATGTCAGCAACAGAAGCCCAAGCTCATGGAATTGTTGATCTTGTAGCGGTTGAATAAAAAATAGTAGGGATTTCACGCAAATCCGCAATTTTAGATTTTATCTTCTTACCGGGGGGGTTAATATAATCTTTTCTATTACTATTAATATAGAATATAGAAGTAATTCATAATCATCCGGTTAGGATTGATCTAAACCAACTCATTATGTATACAATTCAACATGCCAACTATTAAACAACTTATTAGAAACACAAGACAGCCAATCAGAAATGTTACGAAATCGCCCGCCCTTCGGGGATGCCCTCAGCGTCGAGGAACATGTACTAGGGTGTATGTGCGACTCGTTCAGACCATGGACCGGGACAAAAGAAAGTACAAAATTTTTCCCGTATCAGTGATCAGTACCAGTGAAGAGGATAGAATGAACGGAACAACCCCGTTCACTACCTAAAAATAAATAAAAAAGATTTATCGTATCCTTTTATTGTGTATCAAATTTATGGTTTCTATTGGTGAAAATCCAATCACCTCTATTTTCCATTTTAGATGAGAAAGAATCCCCCATTGGTAACAAATGCTTATCCATTAAGCAGAGGAAATCCTATTTAACCGAAAGATTATGGCCTTATTCTTCCAAGAGCGGACTAAGAGGGTCAGCTATCCAACAAATCTTCATAATTAAATACCGTTACTGTATAGGTGGATCTCGTTGTGAAAGACCGATTACTAGCAAATTCATGGGTAGAGCCAAAGAGGGTGAACTGTACAAGTTAACAATAACATTGATGAAATGAAAGAAGGAGCTCCGGTGTATAGAGAGGACCTCACCGTTTAAGAGGTAACCATAGAAACGAAGGAACCCGCTATTTCTTTATCAATTTCTATTTTTTTTTGATACCTAGTATCAATACAATTTCGTATTTTAAGGTAAAATCCCTAGAACAAAAAAAGAAATCGTGGTCGGGAAGGTTATAGTAGCAAAAGCCAGTGGAATTTTGATTTTATACATTGGAAAAATACGTTTTGTTATTAATAGACTCGGAAAGGAGAAAGGAATAACTGAAAGAAAGGAAATCAATTAGTTATTCATCAAAGTTGCATTTCATTTATTCAATGACTAGAATTAAACGAGGATATATAGCTCGGAGACGTAGAACAAAAATTCGTTTATTTGCATCAAGCTTTCGAGGGGCTCATTCAAGACTTACTCGAACTATTACTCAACAGAAAATAAGAGCTTTGGCTTCAGCTTATCGGGATAGAGGTAAGCTAAAAAGAAATTTTCGCCGTTTGTGGATCGCTCGAATAAATGCAGTAATTCGATATAATAAGGTATACTACAGTTATAGTAGATTCATACACAATTTGTACAAGAAGCAGTTGCTTCTTAATCGTAAAATACTTGCCCAAATCGCTATATTAAATAGAAATTGTCTTTATATGGTTTCCAATGAGATTAGAAAATAAAAAGATTGGAAAGAATCCAGCGGAATGTTTAAAATGGAGTTCTCTGGAGAATGAACTCCGAGAAGGTAGAGTAGAAATTAGTATGATAAAATATGATAATATGATAAAGTGTTCAAAATTAGCAAATATGTTCAATAAAAAAAGATTTATTCTTCTTCCCCGATTCTTTTTTTTCTTACGACACCACAATCAAATCGAGATTCTCGTCTTTTTAGAACAAAGCATCAATCCGTGGTTGAGTTTGGATTATAATTTTAATTCAATTGAAGAGTAAGCCTATTTATTCCTGGTTCTAAGACCTATAGTTCTAGCGGTCGACTCGCTTCTTTCAAATTGTTTCTCATTATTAAGAAAGGGTAACAAAGATAAAATACGAGCTTGTTTTATAGCAATAGTAATTAAGCGTTGCTGTTTTAAGGTCAATCTATTTACCCGTCTAGATAATATTTTTCCTTGTTCACTAATAAATCGACTAATTAAACTCATGTTTCTATAATCAATTCGATCCCCCGATTGAATCGGGGGCAAACGCCTACGAAAAGATCGTTTGGATTTAAGAAAGAGTCGCTTGGATTTATCCATGGTTTGTTTATTCCTTATCCCAAAATTCCCGAAAATCCTATTTCGATCGGATCTAAAATGATTTAGAATTAAGAAATAGGATTTGGTTTTTTTATATTTTAATATAAAATATGTCTAATATATGTAATTTTTCATCTTCCTTGGATTGGAAAAGGGTGACACACAGACGATCGGTTCCATCTATTTCTTTATCTCCCCATGAATCGTATGTTTGTAACAACGGGGACAGAATTTTCTCAATTCCAATCGACTAGGTGTATTGTGTCGATTTTTTTGAGTAATATATCTGGAAATGCCGATTGATTCCTTATTAACACCGTTTCGAACACAACGAGTACATTCCAAAATAACCGTTACTCGGGCATCTTTACCCTTGGCCATGAACCTCCCTTGGATTTTTTATTCACGCAACTCTTCCATTTTCCGATCCAAAATGAAGAAAAGAAGAAAGAAAAAAAAGAAGTTGGCAACTCGAAATAAAATTATGAAAGATTTCGTTGAAATCAAATTTATAGTAGTAATACAATGATTTCTAAATTTAGAATCGCAGTACAGTTTTTCGTTTAAGTATCTTGTATGATATTCTTGCCCTAGCCATCCCATTTTCTTTTCCGTTCTCACTCTTTTTTTTATTAATTCAATTGGAACCCGGCGCCGAGTCCGAGTTTGACTGAGGTTGAATCCACTTTTATTCTTTCTCTTTTCTAACTTATTCTAAGTCTAAAAACTCTAAAAAAAAATAAAAGAAGGGGAAGGGGATTAGTCACAGATATTTGATTGTTTTTCTAATCTTCTTCACCCCTTCCCAAGTCAATAACTAAAATGAAAAAAATGGGAATACCAAGGCATCTGGGAATAAACGATTGATCTCTATTAATAGACCCGCTAAAGACCCGAACCATAGAGTACTTACTACCGGTGCCACGGAGAGATATGTTTTTAGATCTCGCATTTTAAACCCTCCTACTTTAATAGTAATTTGTAATACATAGTGGTAATGTAATACGTAATGGTATTACATACGATTAAATGTATATATCGTTAATAACCACTTGTATTGTACGCGGAATTCCTAATTCAAATTGAAATGTACAACAATTCAATTCGGTAGATATTCCCCTTTTTATTAAAAAAAAAATATGTCCCTTTCCGCCTCAACATTCCCCTCAAATATTCATTTTTTTTTACGGCGGATTTCATATTTATTATTTCATACATACGTATATAAGTCTTTTTATTATATTTTATATATGTTCTATGCTATGATATGAGACAAAAAAGAAGAAATGGCAAGATAATTTGTGTATACCAACGGAGGAAATAAATAAAAAATGTGGAAAACAAGACAGGGGTTCTCTACAATGACACTGTAGACCAATTGAAAGGGATGTAGCGCAGCTTGGTAGCGCGTTTGTTTTGGGTACAAAATGTCACAGGTTCAAATCCTGTCATCCCTACCTATTACTTATCTTCTGAACAGTAACGAGGAATCAATTGAGATCCATAAAAATTGAACATACATATACGGAATCAATCTTTTTTTTATTTAATTTTATGATATTCTATATCATAATATATGTATGCAAGGTATATTAGGGTAGGGTTGCATTTAGTTTGATAATAAATAAAGCGCTCTTAGTTCAGTTCGGTAGAACGTAGGTCTCCAAAACCTGATGTCGTAGGTTCAAATCCTACAGAGCGTGATTCGATTCTTGGTATTGTTAGATCAAAAATTACACAGAAATAATTGAACAGAAATAAAAATTGGACCTCCTATTTTTAGAAGGTCAATCTAAAAAAGATCTGTTAATTAATCAAAGGTCCAACTGATCACCACGTCTGTATTGTAAATATGCGGTTACAAATAATCCAGCCAAAGTAATAGGAATTAGACCTAATACGATTCCAAATAGAAAAACTTCAATCATTTCAATTTAGTTGAACGAGGAAAAGGAGAGGTAATATCTATCCTAAAAATATTAATCTGTATTGCCTATGAATCTCAATGACGACCAAGAATTGCAAATTCAATTGACAAGGTAAAGAACTCTAGAATATATGGAATAGCACATAAAAGTTTCTTTTTTTGAATTGTGCATTCAATTAATTTCAATCAAATAAGTCGTATCTTGTTCAAACCGATAAATAGAGCTGAGGTTATAGTTAAAATTGCTAGTAGAAAACCGAAATAACTGGTTATAGTAGGCATGACGGGGCTAAATGAAATACGTTATTTTTATCCATATGTTTATAAAGCACTTCCCTAAGTTTCTATTTTAGAAAGATACGCGGATGGGGATAAGTAAAAATACCAATTGAAAGAATAAATTCAATTGAAAATTTTTGATTCATCAATTATTATCATTATAGATGATACTAACAAAAATCTCGTGACATAGGTAAGAAATCAATTCGTCATCTGTCTCTCTATCCCGCGATTCCGAATCAACAGATTCATTGGACAACTCTTGAGTTGAAAAAACTAATATTCAGATTATAAACAATAATTTAAAAATTATTTTAAATTAATATATAAATCTATTAAGCGGATTCTAAATAATTAGAAAGATAAAATATATATATAAATTTATATATATATTTAATAT